TTTTATTTTGTTTAAGAAAACTCTTTTAGAACACCTTGTTACAAAAAAATTCATAAAATCCAAACTTTTACAGAAAGAATAAGCAGATCCATAGAAAATAAAAGCTATGATTAATCCAAAAAGTGCAATACTTAGTGAAAAAATTGCATTTTGTAAAAATTCGTTATTATTTAAAGAATGATCCAAATTTTGATAAAAAACATCTGTTAATGGAGTTAACCATTTGGATAATATATCCTCTTGAGAAAAAGGTATTCCTAGTAATCCAACAAACAAAGTAAATACAACTAATATCGAAAGAGGAAATAACATAAGATTATCCGATTCATAAGGACATATCGAAGTATCTCTTTTTCTAATGTAAGTATTAAAGTAGAGTATTCTATCTAATTCATTATGAATTTGAAATAATTTTTTTGAAAAAAAAGAAATTCTATTATTTATTGTTGATAAAAAAAAAGCTTTATGAACATCATTAGATTTGTTTTTGCCCCATAAGGATATTGATGAAAAATAGTTTTTTTTACTACTACTATAATCTTGAAAATTAACACGCAAGTAACCATCAAAAGTAAGTAAATATACCCGAAACATATAAAAACCCGTTAATCCTGCGGTGAAACAAGCTAGTATTGCAAAAAATGATGAATACAACCAACTATCATTAAGGATTTCGTCTTTAGACCAAAAACAAGCAAAGGGTGGAATGCCACAAAGGGACAATGTACCAAATAAGAATGCAATTCTTGTAATTGGAACATATTTTTGTAAACCACCCATAAGAAAAAGATTCTGACTTTTTTCTGGTGAATAGCCAACAACAGATTCCATTGAATGAATAATAGATCCAGATCCCAAAAATAATAAAGCCTTTGAATAAGCATGAGTAATCAAATGAAATAAAGCAGCTCTATAAGAACCTATACCTAGAGCTAATATAATATAACCCAATTGAGACATTGTGGAATAGGCTAAGCTTCTTTTAATGTCTCTTTGAGCAAGAGCCAAAGTAGCGCCTAATAGTAGTGTTAATACCCCTATAAAAGAAATAATATTCATTATATAAGGTATAGATATAAAAAGAGGAATAAGTCGAGCTACCAGAAAAATTCCTGCCGCTACCATAGTAGCAGCATGTATAAGGGCTGAAATAGGGGTGGGACCCTCCATAGCATCAGGTAACCATACATGAAGGGGAAATTGTGCAGATTTAGCAACCGCACCTACGAACAATAAAGAAGCACATAAAGTAGTAAATAAAGGATTGACTCCATTAGTTTGTATTAAATTCTCAGTTATCTTAAATAAATAGCGAAATTCTACACTACCTGTTATCCAATAAAACCCTATTATTCCTAATAATAAACCAAAATCTCCTATACGATTAGTTACAAAAGCCTTTTGACAAGCACTTGCTGCAATTGGTCGTGTAAACCAAAAACCTATTAATAAATAGGAACTCATTCCAACTAGTTCCCAAAAAATATAAATTTGTATTAAGTTTGAACTAGTAACTAATCCCAACATAGAGCTATTGAAAAAGCTCAGATAAGAAAAAAATCGCAAATATCCTTGATCGTGATACATGTAATTGTCACTATAAATAAGAACCAGGATCCCAACAGTAGTAATTAAGATTGAAAGAATGGAAGTAAGCGGATCAATCAAATAACCAAACTCTAATGAAAAATCATTATGAATCATCCACGACCATAAATATTGATAAATAAAGTTCCGATTTATTTGGTAAATAGAAATACTTGCCGAGAATACCATAGCTATACTTAATAATAAAGCACTATTAAAAGCCCATATGCGACGAATACTTTTTGTTACTTTTGGAAAAATTAAAAGTCCTAATCCGATGAAAATAGTAACTGGAAGTGGAAGAAAGGGTATTATCCACGCGTATTGGTATGTATGTTCCATAAAGATATATATATATTATGTTTTATAAAAAGAAATGTTTCATAATAAATTGAAATTCAAATAGTTATTTATCCTTTTTATATTATACTTTATATTTACACTCACTCTTGACTCACTAATGATTATGAAATCATCCTTTATTTTAGTATAATAAATCAATCAATTCTATGTGAAATGAAATATAATTGATCATTTGAATCCTTTTATTTAGAATGGAATTTATAGCAATGTTAGGATACTCCAAACTATGTAATAAAATAAAAAACTTTTTTGTTTACATCCCAATTACGTTAAATAAAGTCGAAATAGTCAAAATAATTTAAAAATGAATTATGCTTCAAAAAAAGCAGAATTTGAAGAATTGAACAAGAAATAAAATGTGTTTCACATACAACGAGAAAAAATTATCACTTTTAAAATGGCCGTTCCAAAAAAACGTTGCTCTAGATCAAAGAAGCGTATTCGCAAAAATACTTGGAAAAAAGAAGCTTATTTCGCTGCAGTAAAGGCTTTTTCTTTAGCAAAATCCATTTCTACTGGATACTCAAAAAGTTTTTTTGTACAGCAAAAGAACAAATAAAGAAATTGTTAAATAAAATTAAAATGATATTTCTATTTCTATAAAGTTTTGATGAAAATCAATAAATGATATAAGTTTTTTATTAAATACTACTATCTTATTAAAATAATTATACACTAGAATAGAAAAAGGTTTTTATTTTTCTATTCTAGTGTATAGAATTGTATAAAGTAAAATAGAACTTGTGATCATTATTTTGCTCTATGTCGATCAAAATACATTCAAATAAATAGAAAACATAAAGAATTTATTTTTTTTTAAGGAAAAACGCTTTTAATTAACTATTCTATAAATTGGACTTTTATTCTATATAGTAGAATAAAATAAAGCCTATGATAATATCAATAGAAAATAATGATATAGAAAGAATCTTGACGATTTATAATAAATGAATTATTCTTAGTTCAAGAAAGCCGCTATGGTGAAATTGGTAAACACGCTGCTCTTAGGAAGCAGTGCTAAAGCATCTCGGTTCGAGTCCGAGTAGCGGCATATAATATAAATATTAATTTAAATAGAATATATAATATATATAAATATATAAAATATTGTAACTCTCAAAGAACTGGAATTTCCTTTTTATGATATTTTCCACTTTAGAACATATATTAACTCATATATCTTTTTCAACTATTGCCATTGTTATTCTGATTCAATTAATGACTTTATTTGAAATTGAGATATTACATAATTCATCAGAAAGGGGTATGATATCCCTTTTTTTATCCATCTTTGGATTATTGTTTTTTCGTTGGATTTCTTTAGAACATTTACCATTAAGCAATTTGTATGAGTCATTAATGTTTCTTTCATTGAGTTTGGCCATTATTTATCTAATTCAAAAGATACAAAAACAAAATAGTAAAACCTATTTAAGTACAATTATTGCCCCAAGTATCATTTGTATTCAAAGCTTTTCTACATCAAGTCTTTTCAAAGGGATGCAACAATCCGTAATTTTAGTACCTGCTCTCCAATCTCACTGGTTAATGATGCATGTAAGTATGATGTTATTAAGTTATGCAACTCTTTTATGTGGATCATTATTATCAGTTGCCTTTCTAGTCATTCAATTTAGAAAAAAACTTCAGATTGATTCTGAAGTTTTTAAAAAGGTTTCCGTTTCTTCACTCTTAAATTATCACAAATATCAAATAACTGAGCGCTTAGATTATTGGAGTTATCGTTTCATTAGTCTTGGGTTCATTTTTTTAACTATGGGTATTTTGTGTGGAGCAATATGGGCTAATGAGGCATGGGGGTCCTATTGGAATTGGGATCCAAAAGAAACTTGGGCATTTATTACTTGGGCTACATTTGCAATTTATTTACATACTAGAAAAAATAACAATTGGAAAGGTATCAATTCAGCACTTGTTGCGTTTATGGGATTCCTTATAATCTGGATATGCTATTTTGGTATAAATTTATTAGAAATAGGTCTACATAGTTATGGTTCATTTACGTTACTGCAAAATTGACTCACTAGATGAAAATACATAAAATAAGGGCATATATTTCTATTTACTAACAGTTTTTTTACCCTTTTTGAGAACCATTTGACTGAACTCTTGATTGATTCAAATGGTTCTCAAAAACCCGAGATACCCCTAATTTTGATTCATATTTTATTTTCTTTATCTTTTATTTGTTGTTTATTATGCAATACAGACAACTCGTTCAATAACAAAAAAGATTAAAATTCAGTAATCAAACTCAAACATTATACATGAAATATTATTAATTAATAGTAATAATTCAATAATATGGCTTGTACCTTGTCAATCGATAGGGAAAGAATAAAATCTGGATACATACCGATTCCTATTATTGGCAAAAAAATACAAATGGAAATAAAGAGTTCTCGGGGTCCAGAATCAAAAAAGGTATACTTTGAAACATTCAATAACTTGTATCCATAGAAAATTTGACGTAACATGGATAATAAATAAATGGGAGTTAATATCATTCCAATCGCCATTACAAAAGTGATTCCTATTTTTGGTATTAACAAATATTTTTGGCTAGTGATTAGTCCAAAAAAGACTACTAATTCTGCAAAAAAACCACTCATTCCTGGCAAAGCAAGAGAAGCCATTGCAAAGCTACTAAACATAGTAAATCTTTTTGGCATATAAATAGATACCCCTCCCATTTGTTCAAGATAAACAAGACCCATTCTATCAAAACTTGTTCCGGCTAAGAAAAAAAGTGTAGCACCAATAAAGCCATGAGAAAGCATTTGTAAAATCGCTCCGTTAAGTCCCATATTGGTTATAGAACCAACTCCTACAATTATGAAACCCATATGAGACACAGATGAATAAGCTATTCTTTTTTTAAAATTGCGTTGACCGAGAGAAGTTGAAGCTGCATATATTATTTGCGCAGTACCTATTATTACCAACCAGGGAGAGAATATGTAATGAGCGTGAGGTAATAATTCCATGTTAATTCGAATTAATCCATATGCCCCCATTTTTAATAGGATTCCAGCTAAAAGCATACATGTACTGTAATGTGCTTCTCCATGAGTATCAGGTAACCATGTATGTAGAGGTATAATTGGTAATTTGACACCATAAGCAATTAGGAAACCAAAATAAAATAGGATTTCCAATCCTACAGGATAGGATTGATTAATTAATCTTTCAAAATCTAATGTTGGTTCATTGGGCCCATATATACTCATACCAAAAACTCCCATTAAGAAAAAAAGGGAACCCCCCGCAGTATATAAAATAAATTTTGTAGCTGAATAAAGACGTTTTTTTCCTCCCCACATAGATAAAAGTAAGTAAACAGGAATTAATTCTAACTCCCACATAATGAAAAAAAGTAAAAGATCTCGAGAAGAAAATAAACCTATTTGACCACTGTACATTGCTAACATCAAGAAATAAAAAAATCGTGCATTTCGAGTCACTGGCCAAGCCGCTAGAGTAGCTAAGGTAGTGATAAATCCTGTCAGTAAAATGGGTCCTATAGAAAGTCCATCAATTCCAAGTCTCCAGTGAAAATCAAAAATATCTATCCATTTTGAATCTTCATTTAATTGTATTAATGGATCATCTAATTGGAAATGGTAACAAAAAGCATAAGTCATTATAAGAAGCTCTACTAAACATATGCATATTGCATACCATTTATACACCTTATTTCCTCTCTGTGGAAATAAGAAAATTAGAGAACCCGCAAATATAGGAAAAAAAACGAGTATTGTTAACCAAGGAAAATAACTCATGATAAGGTGATAAAGAAAGAAAAAAATGCATTCTATTCTGATTCTGATCAGAAAAGCCCGTGCTCGATAAATCTATTTTATCAAGTACAGGCTTTTTATTTTTAAAAGATCAATACGATAGAGCCATACTTCGAGTTGTTTCCGATCCTAAATAAACACGGACACTCAAAAAATCCGTCGGGCAAGCGGATTCACATCTTTTACAACCAACACAGTCCTCTGTTCTTGGTGCAGAAGCAATTTGTTTGGCTTTACACCCGTCCCAGGGTATCATTTCTAATACATCTGTGGGACAAGCTCGTACACACTGAGTACATCCTATACAGGTGTCGTAAATTTTGACTGAATGTGACATGATATTTATAAAATTGGATTTTTAACATAAAAATCTTCGATCTGGTAAATTTGACTAAATAACACATGGGAAAGAAATTACAAAAATGATAGAAAAAAGAATTATTATAATGATATGATCATATATATTAATATTCTTTAAACTTTGTAACTCACCAGATGAAGCAGTGGTTAACGCTAATTTGAACAATCAATATTGATATATTTTGTAATCCTTTTGTGATAAAAGGTTAGACAATGTCAATAGAATTATGTAATTATCACACGTAAATGAAAATGATTAAAGAATTGGATGGACCAATTGCAATATTCAATTGAATATCAATATAAAAAAATTACTTATTAATAAAAAAATATTGAATCAAGGCTATTTGTAAAATTATCCATTCTAATATCTAATAATAATAACTAATAAGTGAACCATAAATGAATTAATAATATATTAGTATTATTATAGCTATAGCAAAGCAAATATAACAATTATAGCAATAGACATTCGTTTACAATAGAGTGGATAGTCCAATATTATTATTATGAATTTCTACCTGAATATATTTTTAGTAAAAATTATATAATGATTCTCATTAATTAATCAATAGATTAGATTGATTAATACGAGTGGATTTTCTATTACGATGGATCGAGGAAACAATAGCCAACCCAATAGCTGCTTCCGCAGCTGCAATGGCTATAACAAATATGGAAAAGATGTTACCTTTTAATTGACAATTATCAAATAGATCAGAAAACGTTACGAGATTCATATTAATCGAATTTATTATAAGCTCAAGACACATAATTGCTCTTACCATATTTCGACTTGTAATCAATCCATAGATACCTATAGAAAATAAAGAGGCACTCAAAAAAAGTAAATATTCAAACATCATTAGCAAACTCCTTATGAATTTCTATTTCTTAAAATATAAAATATGAAAAAGGATTCAATCGACTAGAACAAATAAAAGTCATTATACAAAAATATAAAATGGTTATTGTGAAAAATATGTATAATTTACCTCTAAAATATTTAAAAAGAAATGAACAAAAGAATTATTTATCTAATTCAAAATAGGAAATGTTCATAATTTTGTCCCAGTGTAAGTCTTCTTTATTGCCGAGCCATAGTAATTGCACCTATCAAAGAAATTAAAAGAATTATAGAAATGAGTTCAAATGGAAGAAAAAAATCTGTTGATAAATGAATCCCTATTTGTTGAATGCTATTTCTGAGATCCTGTTCGAGAATTTGGTTTGATCGTGTAGTCCAAATAATTCCGTACCAAGATGTATTTTGTATAGTAGTTATCAATGAAAAAAAAATAGTTGTACAAATCAACGAAGTTATTCCATTTCCAAGATTAAAAAAATAAGAATTATTAGAATATTCCGAACCATTCATGAACATTATAGCAAATATAATTAAAATATTGATAGCTCCTACATAGATAAGGAGTTGTGCAGCAGCTATAAAGTAAGAATTTGATAAAATGTAAAATAAAGATATACAAATAAGAACCAATCCTAAAGAAAAAGCAGAGTAAATGGGATTGGTAAATAGTACTACTCCTAGACTTCCTAATAAAAGAACTGATCCCATAAATAGTACAAAAAGATCATGTATTGGTCCAGGTAAATCCATTATGTAAAAAAAGAAATCATTTTCACTATTTCGTGAACTTACTAATTAGTTGAGGAAAATTACTATTTACTTATATATACTTATATATATTGTATTGTCGCTTGGCTTTTTTTATTTAGGATAGAGTAATTGCATGAAATTGCAATATTTTAATTAATGTCAAAAAATATAAAGAAATCTATTTGAAATTTAGAAAAAATGCAATTATTTATTTCTAAAAACAAACCACAAAATTGTAAAATTAGAAATGAAATGGATAGTAATTTACTTATTTATGAGTTATTCTTTGTTGTTATTCACTAATAACAATCTTACTTAATTATTTACTCTTATTTTATCTAATGCATTCTAGTAATCAATATGGATTTTTTAATGAAAGGATTTCTCTTTATATATTTTTATTGGAGTGGAATTGTTCACTGTTTCAATTGTATAATCCTCAACTACTGAAATTGGTAATCGCCCTAAAGCAATTTGATTATAATTCAATTCATGACGATCATAAGTAGAAAGTTCATATTCTTCAGTCATTGATAAACAATTTGTTGGACAATATTCAACACAGTTACCACAAAATATACAAATTCCAAAATCAATACTATAATTAAGCAATTTTTTCTTTTTAATATCTCTTTCCAATCTCCAATCTACAACGGGTAGGTTTATTGGGCATACACGGACACATACTTCACAAGCAATACATTTATCAAATTCAAAGTGAATTCGGCCCCTAAAACGTTCTGTTGTGATGGATTTTTCATAAGGATATTGAATAGTTATAGGTAAACGATTTGTATGAGATAAAGTAATTATAAAACTTTGACCGATGTACCTTACAGTTCGTATTGTTTGTTTGCCATAATTAATGAATCCAGTTACCATAGGAAACATGTCATAAAGATATATCAATAATTGGATGTTTCTTTCTCTTATTTTTTGAAAAATGAAAACAATTTTTTTATTTATGAAAATAGTTATAGTGAAACAAGTTGGAAAGCAGTTGTTAATAAGAAATTACCCAGAGAAATAGGTAAAAGAAATTTCCATCCAAGATTTAACAATTGATCCATTCTCATTCTGGGCAAAGTCCATCTTGTTGTGATAGAAATAAAGAGAAACAAAAAAGATTTAGCTAACGTAATAACGATACTGATTGTTATTCCGATAATTTCTCCCATTTTATTTATTCCAAAAATCTCAGAGTTAGGAATCAACATGTATAGAATAGGGAAATTCCATCCGGCTAAGTAGAGAATTGTTACAAACAATGAAGAAACTGATAAGTTTAAATAAGAAGCAAGATAAAATATAGCATATTTGATACCTGAATATTCGGTTTGATAACCTGCCACTAATTCTTCCTCTGCTTCTGGTAAATCAAAAGGCAATCTTTCACATTCAGCTAAAGAAGAAATTATAAAAATAATAAACCCTATAGGCTGACGCCATAGATTCCATCCCCAAAAACCATATTTTGACTGTGCTTCAATTATATCAACTGTACTTGAACTGTTAGATAATCATAGTCGATGATCAAAGTCATTTGATCATCGCTATTTCAAAACCGTACATGAGATTTTCATCTCATACGGCTTCTCTATGGTCAAAACAACTCATATAGCATCTTTGTTCAAAGATAGAATAAATAGCAAAGTGAAAAGGTCGACCAATGCAATTCTGTCCGTTATAGAAAAGGATACGTCCGAATGGATCTCATACTTTATAATTAAAATGGATATTTGTAGTAATAACTTACTTTTTCAATAAAATACTTTTTATCTTTTTATAGTAATCAATTAATAAATAATTCTTTCATTATCATTACTAAGAATTATGATAACATTATGTATAGCAATCGGAATACAAATAGTAAAAACATATGAATTTTTATTTATTTTTCATTTTATTTATTTTTTCCTGTTTCTCTTTCTAAAAAGATACCTTCAAAAATAAAGAATTAATTCGTTCTTGATAGTTATTTATTCAATAAGTGAGCAGAAATATACTCTAGATTGGAATCGTAGGGAAGTACTTCTTGATAATTTCTACTAATTTCAAGTCCTTATTATGATTCTTTTTGTGCAGAAAAATATTTGATATCTTACATTATCTTCATTACTAATCTTTTATGTACTTTTGTTTTTCTAACTGCTCACTGAATTTTTTTGATTGATCCCCCCTATAATATAAAATAATTTTTAGTAGAAAATTTATACATTTGAGATTTTGTTTGTATCCGCTTCAAGATATTATTCAAAAGGTCTTGGGATAAAAAGTTGACACAAATTTCATTCTTGTACATAGGAAATGAGCTTTTTTTAACTACAAATGAATAGGTTGTTCTTTTTTTTACTCATATAACTATCCAGTTTAAGTAAAGAACTCAATCAAATAAATATTGAATCCATAAATATCTATTCAATAAATGGAATGATTATTTATATTATAAAAAAAAAGAAAAAGAATAGTTACTATTCTAACGAATCACACGTAGAGATATTGATAAAACACATAATGTTAATGGTATTTCATAACTAATGGATTGAGCAGCAGCTCGTAAACCACCTAAAAAAGAATATTTATTATTTGATCCATACCCTGACATAAGAAGACCAAGAGGAGCAATACTCAAAAAAGCAATCCATAAAAAAACACCTATGCTTAAATCCGCTAAAATAAGACGACATCCAAAAGGAATTACTAAATAACTTAATAGAATAGATATAATTGCTATAGATGGTCCGATACTAAATAAACGAATATCACTTCGAGATGGTAAAATATCTTCTTTTAAAAGTAACTTAGTCCCATCTGCTATAGCTTGAAGAATACCCAACGGACCCGCATATTCAGGTCCAATACGCTGTTGCATAGCTGCCGATATCTCTCTCTCTAACCAAACAATAACTAATACCTCTATAGTAATTGTCAATATCAGGGTCAAAATAGGTACAATCCATATTAGTCCATAGATTTCTTTTAAAAATTCTAATTGGAAAAAAGAATGGATAGTTTGCATTTCTGTTGTATCAATTATCATTTCAACGATCGACTTCTCCCATAATAATGTCTATACTACCTAATATTGTCATGATATCGGCCAATTTCATTTTTTTAACGAGTTCAGGAAGGATTTGCAAATTGATAAAGCCTGGGGAACGAATTTTCCATCTCCAAGGGAAAATGCTATTATCTCCTATCAAATAAATTCCTAATTCTCCTTTTGGAGCTTCTACTCTTACATAAAGTTCTTGTTTTGATAATTCAAAATTAGGTGAAGGTTTTTTACCGATAAATCTATACTCAAAGTCATTCCATTCAAAGAGGTTCGTGTTCGTTTTATCAAAACGTCGGATTTCCAAATTTTCATAAGGTCCCCCAGGAATTCCTTCTAGAGCTTGTTGAATTATTTTTATGGATTCTCGCATTTCTCCAATTCGGATTAAATAACGGGCTAATGAATCTCCTTCTTTTTGCCATTGAACTTCCCAATCGAATTCATTGTAACATTCATAAGTATCTATTTCACGAAGATCCCATGGTATTCCAGAAGCTCGTAACATAGGTCCTGATAAACCCCAATTTAATGCTTCTTCTTCACTGATAATACCTATTCCTTCAACTCGTTCCAAAAAAATAGAATTATGCGTAATAAGTTTTTGATATTCAACAATTCCTTGTATAAAATAATTACAAAAATCTAAACATTTATCTAACCATCCATAAGGTAAATCCGAAGCTACGCCTCCAATGCGAAAATAATTATGCATCATTCGCATACCTGTAGCAGCTTCAAATAAATCATATATCAATTCTCGTTCTCGGAAAATATAGAAAAAGGGAGTCTGTGCACCGATATCCGCCATAAAAGGTCCAAGCCATAACAAATGAGAAGCGATGCGACTCAATTCCAACATTATTATCCTGATATAGCTAGCTCTTTGAGGTACTTGAACATTTTCTAACTGTTCTGGTGCATTTACTGTTATTGCTTCGGTGAACATAGTAGCTAAATAATCCCATCGTGTTACATAAGGTAGATATTGTATAATTGTTCGATTTTCCGCTATCTTTTCCATTCCCCTGTGTAAATAGCCCACGATGGGTTCGCAATTAATAACATTTTCCCCGTCCAGAGTAATGATCAGTCGAAGAACGCCATGCATTGAGGGGTGTTGAGGACCCATATTCACTATCATTAACTCGTTTCTTGTACTAGGTAAAATCATATATTTTCTTCCTTAATTTATTATTTAAATTAATTTATTCAAGAAACTCATTATAAAATGAAAATAATTTCATTCTAAAAAAAAATAATGAAATTAACGTGTTTTGAATTCCCGAATACCTAATTTATCAATTACTTTTTTATAACGTACTTGATTTTTTTTTGATAAATAACCTAACAATCGTTGTCGTTTTCCCAAGATTTTTCTTAAACCTCTTTGTGATAAAAAATCCTTTTTGTGCAATTTCAAATGTGAAGTTATTTTTCTTATCTTATTGGTGAAACTCAATACTTGGAATTCAATAGAATGAATTTTTACTTCTTTTTCTTCTTGTGAAATGATAGAACTAAATATACTTTTGATCATAAATGAAATAAAATAATTGTATACTCTCCTTGGTTTTTTCTTTTATTGTTTCAATTACTAAAAAATAGCTGAGGTCATTTATTTTTTTTTATTACAATTTTTTGAAGTGATGAATTATTGCATTTTGAATATGTTAAATAGATACTTTTGTAGTTATTCAAGTTATTCGTATAAGTTATTCATATATTACTTTGTTACTCCATCCAAATCAAATTTTGGATTTGATTTGGATAAGAAGTATAATCTTTTTTGTTAGTCTGGAAACAATTTGCATCTATTTACATAGAAAGTAAATGGAATAGACCATGAAATTGGTATCTTTTATGGAAATGAAAAAAAAAAGTATACATGTACACTACATCCTTTTTTTGTTCAAAAAGGTTCTTCATTACAGAAATGGGTTAATATATAATAATAATAAATTGCGTAATTCTATAATTATGGATACATATGTGTCTTTAACATACTGAAATGAATACCCTTTTGCGTATCAAACCAATAGCGATTCATACAAGCTAAATCTTCTAATCTATAGTTAGGCCAAAGAAAAAATCTGTATTTCATGAATGGATTTTTCTCAATATTTATATTAAGATCCACATTATTATTTAAACAATTGAAAAAATCTTTTTTTTTATATTTTCTTCTGTTCTTTTCATTTAAAAAGTCTATATCATTCAAAGTATAGAAATTAAAACAATTTAATATTCTCCATTCTCTACGACGTTGGTAAGATAGCATATTCTCATAAAAGATAAAATGGTAATCTCTTTTGTCTTCATTTATGCGCATATTATTAGGTAGTAGAATTCTTTTCTCCAAGTTTTCCTTATTTAGATGGTTTATATTTTTCTTTTTTGGGGACTGGTTTTTATTAGTCAATGAAATAGTTAGAATTTGATATACAACAAATTGTTTATCTCTTATTTGAGATAAAAAAATAGGCTCAATAATGAATATTCCTTTTTCAATTAATTCAGTAAGATCAAACTTATTCTGAATCAACATTACATCAAAATCTATCTCTCCTCTGTGAATTGAGGATACAACAACTTCTTTTGGATTTGGAAGTTTAAGTAAAAGACAAGATATTTGGATATTATCCATCATTCTTTGGGTAAATGAGTTATTATTCCATCTTAACTGAAAAAGAAAGTCTTTTGGAAAGAAAAAATCCAGTTCTTTTTCTTTTTTTTTATTCCATTGTTTTATCTTTTTATTTGTACTTTTTTGAATGTTTTTGATTATATCATCTTCTTCAGTATCTTTTTTTTTTATTTCTTTTTCTGAAAGTGAAATATTGAGTAAGTTTTCTTGATTATAATTTTCTAATTGAACATGTATTTTGTCATTAGCTGCTATATTTTTTTCATCAAAAAGAAGTGATTGGGTTGGTAAAAGCCACGGTTTCATTTGATATGCATTAAAATGGGGTATAACTTCTGGAAAAAACAAAGATGGAATAGTTGATACATTATCATTTATTTTATCTTGATTCAAACCCATCCAATTAAAAAAATAATTATTTCCATGAAATGAGTTTCTATTTTGAGAAGTCGCAGTCAAAAAATAAATCATTTTAGAATCAAATAATTTTCTATCCAAATTATTGTGATAAGTATCACTAAGACCTTTTTCTTTTCGATCATTAATCCTGTATTGATTTAGTGACTCATAACAATTTTTGGATTTGTTTATATTACATATATTACATAGGTAGATAATGAAGTTTCTTTTTAATTTTGAGTCATAAATAGTAAAGTTATTTTGAGTTGCACAACTCCAATTTAGATACTGATATGATAGAAGATTATAATTGTAACTTTTGTTGAATTTATCTTTTTGACTTGGCAATGAATTTGTTATATAGTCATTCGTTTTGATGGAAGAAGCTAATGAATTATTTTTTTTTTTATATAAATCCAATGAAATGGAATATCTATTTTTTATTGTATAATCTTTACTCTTTTTCTTTTTTCTTTTTTTTCTCCATGTTTTATTAAATAAGTTGTATGGATAATGGGCTTTGAACCAGTCTTTCCACTCTATTATTTTATACTTAATCATTTTATTATGGTTGAAGTCGTAATTACGTATTGCTTGCGTAATAAAAAACTCTTTGATTTGATCTTTTAGAAATTGGTAAATTCCTTTATCTGAAATTAGAGATATAAAATGCAAATTATTAAGTAATGAAGTTTGCGATAATTTGTAAAGCACATATGCTTGGGACAAATAGGATAAGTCAAAAAAAAGTTTATTATTAACAATATAGGTGTTATAAAATTCTTTTCTTTTAGTAGTACCAATTTGTGTTTTTTTTTTATTTTTCTTATCTCTTTTTTCTTGGTTGTCCACGGAACGGATTGGATTACTCCATTTTTTTATTGATTTAACACAAATTGGTAAATTTGTATCATCAAAATAGATTCCAAGTAAAATCATATTTATATAGTTTTTATAACTAAGTGATTTTATAAAGTAATTTAATTTACGTATTAATCTTATATATATATATTTTATTATTATTCTTATTTTCCACATTTTTTTTTTTGATTTATTTTTATTATATTTAGTGAGTTTTTCTTTATCTTTTTGAATTTTTTTTATTTTATTTTGAATTATTATTGTTCGAGCAAAAACATCTTTGTTATTTTTTTCTATTAAGGACCGTTCTGTTATGGATTGGGATTCCATAATGGGTTCATTACTCACTTTCTGATGGGTCTTTAATTCTTTTATTTTTTTATTATTAGTTGGTTCATATATTTTTATTTTTACCAATTCAAATAATGAAAAGGGGTTTAATTTATCAAGTTCTTTCATTATTTTTTTGATAATTATAGCTTTTTTGGCTATCCATTTGAATTTGGTTTGTTCTTTTAAAGACAAGACAATATTTTTTCCTATTTTTCGAATGATTTTTTTGAGTTCTTTTTTAAAAAAGGAAGACTTTTTTCTAGGACTTCCAAAAGGAACTTCGGTTTCCATTCCAGAAACTGTTAAAAAAAAACAATCATTTTTGTCTTTGATCTTCTCTTTACGTAGAATTTCTTTTTTTGATTTTCGCCATAGAGTAAGTTGAAAAGGAAACATAATCTTTATTTGCATACCTTCTGTTAACCAATTTATTGGAAATTCCTTTTCTGATAATTGAAGACCCGTAGAGGTGCATTTAATATGCATTTCTCGATTCCAATCTTTCCAATCTTCTGCCCATTCAGGAGTTTGTAATAATAGGATAAGGCTAATATTTTTCACTATTATTAAAGATAAAAATATGATATATTTCCTAATAAAGGCTTGAGCTAGTAACAATAAACTTCTTGTTGTTTGAGCAGATGGAATATTCTCCCAAGCTTCTGCTATTTCTAGAGATTCTTCTATCTTTTTGTTTTTTTCTTCTTCAAGGTATCCCTTTTTGTATTCTTCTTCTTTTCTCGAAAAATTTCTAAAGAGTAAATTCTTCATTTCAGAAGTATAGAAAAAAATGGTTTTTTCTATTCGATCAAAGAAAAGTGGAGAATGCGCGTTGGCTTGAAAAAATGTCAAAGTAATCATTTTACGTCTTTGAGCACGTATAGATCCTTTGATTAGATCATGATTAAAATCGGATTGTGGGAAGTAATCTAGTAATATTATTGCTTCTTCTTGCTCATTCGTTGGAATTGTATTGATAGTATCATTGTAATCGTCATCAGGATCAGTATAAATCATTAGATATTTACTTTGTCTTGATAGAATTCCATAATTTATGCTAGATTCTTCTCCCAAAGGTTCTTCTCGTCTGTAACCATTGTTCAATTTGTACAACCATTTAGGAATTTGTTTACTAATTTCTTCTAGTCCAATAAAATCACTCGTAACTCCATCGAATTCAAGTTTTTCTTGATTTTTCAATTGTAAATTCAATTTTGTTTGTCTTGTTAATAATTCCTCTTTTCTCAAAATAAAAATAGATATGGGTTCAAATAAAAATTGATTCATTGAGTACAACGAATTACCAATACAATTGAAAAATAATTCAGTATCAAACTCAAGGGAATTCCTTTGATATGTATTTTTTCTTTTTTTAAGATTCAAATCATTCAAATTATTAAAAAGTAGTTGATAAATTTTATTTATTGAATATTTTTCTTTAGTTTTAGTTAGGGTTTTATGTGAATTTATTGTTCCTCTATATGGTCCATGTAAAAAAGGATCGCATGCTTTGGGCAAATATGTATTATTATTATCATTACATAATCTGATCTTTTTATCAATTATATCTAAAAGAGGAAATCCTTTTTCCAGGGCTTTGATTCGAATTAGTAATTCGTTACTTAAATTATATCTTCTTTTTTCATTGTCAGTATAAAAGGATTTATAATAATCAGATTCTTCGGAGAATAATTTGTCTGTTAAAAACATATGGAGTTCGATCCTTTCTGAAAAAGTGGCTAAACTAGGTAGATATGTAAAAGACATTTTTGGTTTTCCATCACTTTTTGATGGATAAAAAAAATATTGTGACATTTCATTTCGTATAGCATTTTCCAATGGATCCTTTTTTATTTTTATATAGCGCAATGGGCGATTCCATCGTTGATAATCGAAAAGAAAAGTAATGAAAGGTTTTTCAAACCAGAAGAAAATCTTTTCCTTTTGTTCTTCTTTAACTAATTCCCCATTATATTGATACCCATTAAGATACGAATCTTCGTAAACTGGTCTATCTTTATAGCATGTCCCTTTTGTTTTTTCTTTTTCATTCACTCGGATTTCTTCCCTTTCTTCCGAAAAAAAGGAAGGGTCTTCTTCGGTGGATTCCTCTTTTTCCTGTTGAGTTTCCTGTTGAGTCTCCTCCGTTTCGGAAATGTTTTCTACATTGCTTTCTTCCTCTTCCTCACTTTCTCCTCTTTCTTGCGTTTCTGAATTCAGTTTTGTAGTGAAAATAGGCGACGGCATTCTGCCTAAATTGTAGACACAGGTGATAAATAAGAGAATACTAAAGATTCGAGCCATCCAATTTATCAATTCCGGCACAAGGTATTTATTAGATCGAATCGAAGGATTTTGCCGTATCCAGAATACTACCAATCCAATCCATTTCATGAATAAAATGTGACCAATTAACCAACCAACAAAACTACTTGTTACAAATAATATCTTGTTGT